TAATTTACTCTTTTTTTAATATTGTTTTTTGATATTTTACTATATAATTACTATATAAAAATAAAAGAAAACTATAACTATATTATAACTATATAAATTATAAATAAAATATTTTAGTACATAGTTTTATATTTCTATATATTTAGTTATATTTCGAATTTGAAATAGAATTTGGTAACTAAAGTTAGTAATATAATCTAGTAATTAAGTTCTAGTAATTAAGTTAGAATCTTATTCTATATTAGAATCGTATAATATATTAAATTAATATAATTCATTATTATATATATTAATATATATTTGAAATCGAAAATATAGAATTTATATAAATTTATATAATAAAATTTATATAAATTTATATAATAAAAAAGAATTTCCTATTTCATTAATATTCATTGATAACTCATTGATAACGAATTCTAAATTAACGGAATAATGAATTGATTAATTATATCCATTCGATTAGTTATGGCTATTAATGAAATTAAAAATTACAAAATTGCCCTTTGTCGTTTGTCGTTTTTTTTATTATTTATTAGGGTCTTCCCTAAGAAAAGGATAAAAAGATAAAAGTGCAATCCAGATCATAATGAAACATTCCTATGGTTTCATTCGGAAAGGCGAAACCTAAGACGAAAAAAAAGAATCGACCGTTCAAGTATTCAAAATTGCACACTAAAAATGATAGAAATAGGGACATGTATAAGTCTATTATATATATTATAATAGATAATAGATATATGTTATGTGATATATATCTATATTGAATTTCTGATTGGACCAAGTATGGTTTCCAATAGAGATGAAAGAAGATAGATACGAAATCAAATAGGAGCAAACACTTTTCAATACAGGAATCGATATCTAATGAATTCCACGGTTCCAGCATAATAAAAATGGAAATGAACGAAAAGGGGTAAACGGCATCATGATGTGATCCTAATCACATCACAAAAAAAAGGGGGGATATGGCGAAATTGGTAGACGCTACGGACTTAATTGGATTGAGCCTTGGTATGGAAACCTACCAAGTGATAACTTTCAAATTCAGAGAAACCCTGGAATTAAAAATGGGCAATCCTGAGCCAAATCCCGTTTTATGAAAACAAACAAGGGTTTCAGAAAGCGAGAATAAATAAAGGATAGGTGCAGAGACTCAATGGAAGCTGTTCTAATAAATGGAGTTGGCGGCATTGTGTTCGTAAAGGAATCCTTCCATCGAAACTTCCGAACGGATGAAACCTATATACATATGTATACTTACTGAAATACTATCGCCAAATGATTAAAAATGATTAATGACGACTCCAACCGGTTCTATAATTTTTATATATCTATTTAGATGAAAAATAGTCATTGATCAAATCATTCACTCCATCATAGTCTGATAGATCTTTTTAAGAATTGATTAATCGGATAAGAATAAAGATAGAGTCCCATTCTACGTGTCAATATCGACAACAATGAAATTTATAGTAAGAGGAAAATCCGTCGACTTTAGAAATCGTGAGGGTTCAAGTCCCTCTATCCCCAAAAAGACCTGGTTGCCTCGTTGCCTCCCTAATTATTTATCTTCTCATTTTATTAGCGACTTGAAATTGGTTATGTTTCTCAGTCATTCTCACTCTACTCTTTCACAAACCTATCTGAGCAGAAAAATGTTTTCTTATCACAAGCCTTGTGTGTGATATATATGATTAGGATTATGATAATGATACGTGTACAAATGTAAATCAGCATCTTTGAATAATGTGTTAAATTTGAATAATTAACAATCCACATCATTATTTGTACTGTATTGAAACTTACAAAGTTTTCTTTTTGAAGATACAAGAAATTCTACAAGGGCCTGGATAATACTTTGTAATATCTTTTCGTTTTTTTAATTGACATAGACCCAAATCCTATATTAAAATAAAATGAGGGTGATGCGTCGTGAATGGTCGGGATAGCTCAGCTGGTAGAGCAGAGGACTGAAAATCCTCGTGTCACCAGTTCAAATCTGGTTCCTGGCACATGAGTAATTTGTATGAGTATATATTCTACAAATTAATTGATATGGGTCGACATCCATATTCAGTATTATAGTATAGATCATGATACATACTTATCCATCTAAGTGTCGGAGATATCCCCCTTACTAATTATGTAATTATGTTTTATGTATATAAAACAGGCAAAAGAAACCATGGGTATTGTGTATTAAAGTATACAAAAGAAACGAATTCTATTTTGTTTCCTCTTCTTTTTTTATTTGTTCGTGTCTCCGCCAGTTCAAAAAAATGTTACTACTTCATACATATTCGAAAACGATTGCTTAGTTGAAAGACCAAAAAATAGAGTCTAGGGGAGTTGAAGGGCGGGAATATCCAAGATTCATCTCGGATACTGTACGAATAGAATATGACCCTCTTTCATTTCCTTATATTTTTCATATTCTATTTCTTCATTTCCTCCTATGTTACTTTCTAGAGACCTTCTAAGTGATGTGCGCGGTACA